ACCCATACCTAAAGCTAACATCATATAACCCAATTGAGACATTGTAGAATAAGCTAAACCTCTCTTAATATCTTTTTGAGCAAGAGCTAAAGTAGCTCCTAAAAATAATGTTATTATACCTATCAAAGATATTAGGTTTAATATGTAAGGTATAACTATGAAAAGAGGAAGAAGCCGAGCTACAAGAAAAATTCCTGCTGCTACCATCGTAGCAGCATGTATAAGAGCCGAAATAGGGGTAGGCCCTTCCATGGCATCGGGTAACCAGACATGAAGGGGAAATTGGGCCGATTTAGCAACTGCGCCAGCAAATAATAGGAAAGTACATAAGGTAACAAATAAAGGATTAACTTCATTATTATAAACATTATTAGAAACCGAGTTATTGAATATTTCAAACAAATCCCGAAATTCAAAACTACCTGTTATCCAATAAAAACCTAAAATTCCTAATAATAACCCCAAATCCCCAACACGATTAGTTACAAATGCTTTTTGACAAGCATTCGCCGCACTGGGTCGAGTGAACCAAAAACCTATTAAGAGATAAGAACACATTCCAACTAATTCCCAAAAAATATAAATTTGTATTAAATTCGAACTAGTAACTAATCCCAACATTGAAGTATTGGAAAAACTCATATAAGCAAAAAATCTCACATATCCTCGATCATGAGACATATAATTGTCACTATAAATAAGAACCATAATCCCAACACTAGTGATTAATATTGACATAATAGAAGTAAGTGGATCAACCAAGCATCCAAACTCTAACGAAAAATCATTATGGATGGTCCAAGACCATACAGATTGATAGACCGAATTATTATTTAGTTGTTGAATAAGGAAATGGGCTGAAAAAAGCATAACTATACCTAATAATACAATACTCAGAAAAGCCCACATACGGCGAAGGTTTTTAGTTGCGGTCGGAAAAAGTAGAAGTCCCGCTCCTATTAATATAGGAACTGGAAGTGGAATGAACGGTATGATCCATGAATATTGATATGTATATTCCATAAAAAAAAATTATCTTAATTAATTGTTTCTGATTCACCAGTTCTTATTTCTTTTCTTTTGAAAACGGTCGATTAATAAAAAAAATTAAGATATATAAAATAAAACTTAAATAGCATTTTCCAGCCTTAATTATTCGGAATCTTTCCAAACTACTTCAAATATTTCAAATGAAGATGAAGGGTTAGGGTTAGTCAAATAATATGAACAAGTTACGAGTGAAAAATAAATATGTACTTTGTTTATTATTAGTTTATTATTAATATTGAATGGTTAATATGAAATTAAAACTATTAAGTAAAATTTTATGAAGATAAAAACAAAAAATTGAAATTTTGATCTAATTCTAATTATTACGTATTACAATAATTTGTTTATATCTATAGAGCAAGGATAAATAATGACAGCAAAAAAGTATTTAATAGGTTTTATGAATCATAGGGCCCATAACTTGACTCATAAAACCTATTTGCCATAAAGAAAAATCTATTTATTATTTATTGCAGTTTTATCTGGTTATTCTCAATCATTAACGAATTTTTTTAGAACAAATTGATTGTCTTCCATTACAATTGTAATAAAAACTATTTGTAGGAAATGCTCCACACCTTTTTTTTATAGAAAATAAAAACGGAGGGGCAAAAAAATGGTTTTTTGAAAATATTTTGTATATTCAAGTAACTACGAGGCTTATGCTCATTCGAGTTTGAAAATTTCAATTAAGTGTACTCTTTCTTCGAACTTGACCAATTTTATTAATATAATAGAAATTAATATAATAGAAAAAGAAAAATTATTACAGTTTTTTTTAGAAGGAGAGGGACTGAATTTTTAAACCTTTCAATGTATTTTATTACATGTAAGACTGTAACATGGCAAAAATAGAAAGCAAAGAATCGCCCCCATTTTTTGGTATTTTTTATCAACTTCACTTCAATCTATTCGCTTTGGCATAGTAGATCTTATTGTTCTTAGTAATATTTTAGACAATTTTTCCATACGCCTTGGGGAATTTAGAAAATAGCTAGCTAGAGATAGAGATATAGTAAAGAACAATTGATTTTGAACAATAAATGTCTTTCACATCCAACTTATGAACCAATTATCATTTTTAAATGGCAGTTCCAAAAAAGCGCACCTCGAGTTCAAAAAAACGTATTCGTAAAAATATTTGGAAAAGGAAAGGGTATTGGGCAGCATTAAAAGCTTTTTCGTTAGCAAAATCTCTTTCTACCGGTAGCTCAAAAAGTTTTTTTTGTGTGACAAATAAATAATCAACCAATAGACTAAATAATGTCAATCGGTCTAATTCAAAAAATAGTCTAAACTTTTGTTATAATTTATTTATAAGTTTTTTTTATTAAAAAAAAAATTATTTCCATTCTCTAATATTTTAACCTGCTCAATAACAATATAAAATGGAATTCGTTTTACTTTGTTATTTTTTAGGAAAAATAAGAATTCGGTTTTCTACTGAATTCAAAAAATGAATGGTATTCTTTTGTTTGAAAAAAGAATAAACGCAAGCACAATGGTTCACCTTTTGTTTTGGTATGTTTTATGTTTTTCACGATGGGGATTCTTACCCTCCCCATCGACTTGATTCGATACTAAATTTCTTTTTAGTTCTATCCATGGATTGAAGTCAAAATTATGTAGTTACAAATGTTCCGTTTTATTTTCAGGAGACCATAACATAAAGTAATAAACTACGAAACGAAAAACCCCGTTGTTAGTTAAGTTTAAAAATGGATACCCTAAAATAAATACTAAACAAAATGATAAGATTATAACAACAATTAATATTATTAACGAAACCCTTTAGATTAAATGCCTAATTTTGAAACAAATTTTTAGTCATCAATTTTAATGTTTCAAAAAAAATATTGAATTAACCCCCTGAATCTCGACGATTGACTAAAAATAGGTTATTATGATTTCGAATAAGCCGCTATGGTGAAATCGGTAGACACGCTGCTCTTAGGAAGCAGTGCTAGAGCATCTCGGTTCGAGTCCGAGTGGCGGCATGGCTTTTTCTAAAAGAGTAAGCCCTATAATGAATTCAATTCCCTATTTCAATTCCTATAATTGAGGCCCTTTTTAAAAAATTTTATGATATTTTCAACTTTAGAGCATATATTAACTCATATATCCTTTTCGATCATTTTAATTGTAATTACAATTCATTTGATAACTTTATTTGTCGATGAAATCGTAGGACTATATGATTCATCCGAAAAGGGGATGATAGCTGCTTTTTTCTGCATAACAGGATTATTAGTTACTCGTTGGATTTTGTTGGGGCATTTACCATTAAGTGATTTATATGAATCATTAATTTTTCTTTCGTGGGGTTTTTCCATTATTCATATGATTCCGTATTTTAAAAAACAGAAAACCCATTTTAGCGCAATAACAGCGCCAAGTGTTATTTTTACCCAGGGTTTCGCTACTTCAGGTCTTTTAACTGAAATGCATCAATCCGCAATATTAGTACCGGCTCTCCAATCCCATTGGTTAATGATGCACGTAAGTATGATGGTATTAGGCTATGCAGCTCTTTTGTGTGGATCATTATTATCACTAGCTCTTCTAGTCATTACATTTCGAAAATTCATAAGGATTTTTAGTAAAAGCAATAATTTATTAATTGAATCGTTTTCCTTTGGTGAGATTCAATACGTGAATGAAAGAAACAATATGTTACAAAATACTTCTTTGATTTATTCTCAGAATTATTACAGATATCAATTAATTAAACAATTGGATCGGTGGAGTTATCGTATTATTAGTTTAGGGTTTATCCTTTTAACCATAGGCATTCTTTCGGGAGCAGTATGGGCTAATGAAGCGTGGGGATCCTATTGGAATTGGGACCCAAAAGAGACTTGGGCATTTATTACTTGGATCATATTTGCTATTTATTTACATATTCGAACAAATAAAAATTTTGAAAGTGTAAATTCTGCAATTGTGGCCTCAATGGGCTTTCTTATAATTTGGATATGCTATTTTGGGGTTAATCTATTAGGAATAGGGTTGCATAGTTATGGTTCATTTACATTACCATCTAATTGAATATTGAATAAAGTACTTGACAACTAGAAGCCTAGGGTAATATACGTATATATATGAAACCCACATGTAAACCACCAAGAACCATTTGAATCAAGTAATGGAAATGAAATGATTCAAATGGTTCTCAAAAATGTCAAAAATATCTGGTTATATAGTTATAATAGAATTCCAATTTTGTTTTTTTATTTAACTTAAAAGCCGAAAAATACTTTTTTTGTACAATGAACAATTTCAAAAATCATCGGATTTTTTTTTGGGGGGGGTTATTGACAAAAACTATCTAAAAAAAAATGGATATAATAGCTTCGACCTTGTCAACTGATAATGAGAAAACGAAATCGGGATAAATACCAATACCTATTACAGGTAAAAGGAGAGCAATCGAAATAAATAACTCTCGCGGTCCGGAATCAAAAAAATAAGAGTTTTGGGCATTAAAAAGCTTGTATCCATAGAACATCTGACGTAACATAGATAATGAATAAATAGGAGTTAATATCATTCCAATTGTCATTACAAAAGTCATTAATATTTTTGTGATTAAAAGATATTTTTGGCTAGTAAGTATTCCAAAAAAAACTATCAATTCGGCAACAAAACCGCTCATGCCCGGTAATGCAAGCGAAGCCATTGATAAGATACTGAAAGTCGTGAATATTTTTGGAATTGCGATAGCCATTCCGCCCATTTCGTCGAGATAAACAAGTCGTATTCTATCATAACTCGTTCCAGCCAAGAAAAAAAGCGCAGCGCCAATAAATCCGTGCGAAATTATTTGTAAAATGGCTCCATTGAGCCCTGTATCACTTATAGAACCAATTCCTATAATTATGAAACCCATATGCGATACAGAGGAATAGGCTATTCTCTTTTTTAAATTACGCTGACCAGGAGATGTTAAAGCTGCATAGATAATTTGAATTGTGCCTACTATCATCAACCATGGAGAAAATATCGAATGGGCGTGGGGTAATAACTCCATATTGATCCGAACCAGCCCATACGCCCCCATTTTTAATAAGATTCCGGCTAAAAGCATACAAGTACTATAATGCGCCTCTCCATGAGTGTCTGGTAACCATGTGTGTAAGGGTATGATCGGTGATTTGACAGCAAAAGCAATAAAAAATCCAATATAGAATAGTATTTCCAGGGCTACGGGATACGATTGATTAGCTGATGTTTCAAAATTTAATGTCGGTTCATTTGAGCCATATAAACCAATACCTAGAACTCCTATTAATAAAAAAACAGAACCTCCAGCAGTGTACAAAATAAATTTTGTAGCGGAATACAAACGTTTCTTTCCCCCCCACATGGATAGAAGCAGATAAACGGGAATTAATTCTAACTCCCACATGATGAAAAAAAGTAAAAGGTCTTGAGAAGAAAATGGTCCTATTTGACCGCTATACATTGCTAACATTAGGAAATGAAATAGTCGGGAATCTCGAGTAACGGGCCAAGCCGCTAAAGCCGCTAAAGTTGTGATAAATCCTGTCAGTAAAATGGGTCCTATAGAAATTCCATCTATTCCCAATCTCCAGTAAAAATCAAAAAAATTGATCCATTTATAATTCTCCGTTAGTTGCATTAACGGATCATCCAATTGGAAACGATAACCGAATGCATAGGTTGTTAGAAGGAGCTCCATTATGCATATACATAAAGTATACCACCTTATTACCTTATTTCCTCTATGAGGAAGAAAGAAAATTAAGGAACCCGCGGATATTGGGAAAACTACAACTAGCGTTAACCAAGGAAAATTATTCATAGTAAAAACAAAATAAACTTGGACCAGAAAAACCCGTGCTCGAAATAAATTTATTTCGAGCGCGGGTTTTTGTCGGTAAAGGTAAAAAAATCAAATGTATTCGAGTAGGGTTTCTGCAACCTATTAATAAGCTAGACCCATACTTCGAGTTGTTTCATGCCATAAATAAACGCGAACACTCAAGAAATCCGTTGGACAAGCGGATTCACATCTCTTACAACCAACACAGTCCTCTGTTCTTGGAGCAGAAGCGATTTGCTTAGCTTTACATCCGTCCCAAGGTATCATTTCCAATACATCGGTTGGGCAGGCTCGCACACATTGAGTACAACCTATACACGTATCATAAATCTTTACTGAATGTGACATTGGATCTATAAATTTTTGAACGTCAGAAATTTTCGATCTAGTCACCTTATAAATGAATCATATATTTAGACACCAGATGAATCAATAATTTATCAGAAATTTTTAAGCAATCTACTTCTGGATCGACTCGTGCGATAGAGCCAAGATACTTTGATTTCTTACGGTTTCGAAAATATGGATTACATTAAATGTACGGTCATATTAATTCTAATTTATGAATATTCTAGTTTCTATGGTTAATACTACTTATTCAACAAATTCGATTGATTGATACGAGTTGATTTTCTGTTACGATAAATTGACGAAACAATAGCCGGTCCAATAGCTGCTTCAGCGGCGGCAATAGCTATAACAAAAATTGAGAAAATATTTCCTTTTAATTGCCGGCTATCAAAAAAATCAGAAAATGTTACAAAATTTATATTAACCGCATTCAGTATAAGTTCAAGACACATAAGGGCTCTAACCATATTTCGGCTTGTTATCAATCCATAGATACCGATAGAAAATAAATAAGCACTCAAAACAAGGACATGCTCGAGCATCATTGACTAACTCCTTATCAATTTTGATTCATTTCAATATGAACTGAATAATTCAACAGATTCAATTGATTAGAATAGAAAGTCCGGAACAAAGGAATATCTTGTATTAGTAATAGATTCAAAAAAAGAATTTTTGTTTTGAGTTTTAAACATAACCAATTTAAAATTCAATTTTTAAATTGAAGATAAAAAAAATGTAATAACACAGAACAGAGTTGAATTTTTGTTACTGTTAATAATTCTAGAGATTTATTACTGCCGCGCTACAGCAATTGCGCCTATCAAAGCGACTAAAAGAATTATTGAAATGAATTCAAATGGAAGAAAAAAATCTGTTGATAAATGAATTCCAATTTGTTGACTATTACTTATTAAATCTTGCTCTATAATCTGGTTTGATCTTGTAGTCCAAACAATCCCGTACCATGACGTATCTGTAATAGTAACCATTAGTAAAAAAAAAATACTTGTACAAACAGGAAAAGTAATCCCATCCCCAACAGTCCAAAGATTAAAATCTTTGTAAGATTCTGAACCATTCATGAACATCACAGCAAATACAATTAAAACATTTATAGCCCCCACGTAAATAAGAAGTTGTGCGGCAGCTACAAAATAGGAGTTTAATAGAATATAGAATAATGATATACAAACAAGAACCAGTCCCAATGAAAAAGCAGAATAAATAGGGTTGGTAAATAATACCACACCGATAGCTCCTAGTATAAGACCCGATCCCAGAAAGACTAAAAGAAAATCATGTATTGGTCCGGGCAAATCCATTATATGTAAAATAAGAGATAAATAAATCGAAATGTTTTTCATGACCTTATTGAGACCCGACCAGAAAATTTTTGTTTTATAATTTTTGACAAATTCCTAATTAAATCCTAAGAGATGTGACTAAATGTAGGTACAATTAGTGGGCTAATTTTATTCTTTATCTGAAGGAATAGTTCTAATCCAAAATTTTGTATTTTTAAATATATATGGATATATTAATTAATAGATTTTCAATCCAAATGAAGACTCGATTCTTATCAACCAATCAACAGTTGGAATTTGTAGTTATTGACCAAACAAAAAGAAAGAACCTTTATTTCTTTAAATTAAGATCAAAACGGAACTCTAGTATTGTTAAAGTAATTGGAAATTATTCTTTAATCAAGAGATTTACTTATTTTTTATTTGAGGCGAATTAAAAATTGTTCGAATTGTATAATCGTCAATTACTGACATTGGTAAACGACCCAAAGCAATTTGATTATAATTTAATTCGTGACGATCATAAGTAGAAAGTTCATATTCCTCAGTCATTGCTAAACAATTTGTTGGACAATACTCAACACAATTACCACAAAATATACAGATTCCGAAATCAATACTGTAATTAAGTAATCGTTTCTTTCTAATATCTGTTTCCAATTTCCAATCAACAACCGGTAGATCTATAGGACATACACGAACACACACTTCACAAGCAATACATTTATCAAATTCAAAATGAATTCGACCACGGAAACGCTCCGCGGCGATTAATTTTTCATAAGGATATTGAATAGTGACGGGTAAACGATTTGCGTGAGATAAAGTAATCATGAAACTTTGACCAATGTACCTTGCAGCCCGTACTGTTTGTTGACCATAATTCATGAACCCAGTTACCATAGAAAACATATCGTGAATATATGAATAATTTTATGTTTGTTTATTTCTCTTGTTTGAGACAAATTGTGAATATAGAATATTCCTTTACAGCGAAAAGAGTTGGGAAGAGGTTGTTAATAATAGATTACCAAGAGCGATCGGTAAAAGAAATTTCCAGCCAAGATTTAATAGTTGGTCCATTCTTAGCCTCGGCAACGTCCATCTTGTTGTGATAGGAATGAATAAGAACAAATAAGTTTTAGTTAATGTAATAAAGATACCAATTGTCGCTCCAAAGACTACACCCAGTTTATTTATTTCAAAAAACCCAGAAACATATATGTCTGGAATCGAGATATTCCAACCTCCCAAGTAAAGAACTGTTACAAATAATGAAGAAACTAATAGGTTTAGATAGGAAGCAACATAAAATAAACCAAATTTGATACCCGAGTATTCGGTTTGATAACCTGCTACTAACTCTTCTTCTGCTTCTGGTAAATCAAAAGGTAATCTCTCACATTCTGCTAGGGAAGAGATGAGAAAAATGATAAACCCTATAGGCTGACGCCACAAATTCCACCCCCAAAAACCGTATTTTGATTGTGCCTCAACTATATCAATTGTACTTGGACTGTTAGATAATCATAGTCGGTGATACCATCACTGTTACCATCGCTATTACAGAACCGTACATGAGATTTTCACCTCATACGGCTCCTTGAAGGCCATAAATAAATCTAAGGACCGGGTAAGTATTATTTTATTTTGATATGTTTGTAGGATGGATAAGGTGAAACTTTATTGAACGGTCCAAAATTAGACCCATTGAATTCTGTCTGTTATAATTATTCGGTTTATAGAATTTTTATTTTAATAATTAATTTAATAAATTAAAAATAAACTACTTCTGAATTGATCTCACCCCTTCTTTAATAATTTCAATTCTTCTTTGTTGAGTAATAACTTAATTCTTCAATAAACTACCTCTTGTCAAAATATAACTAACCCATCGTTTTTACTTACGAAAAGGAATTCCATATTAATTCATGAATTCTGATACATATTCTATATATATATATATGAATATGGAAAAGGATAAAAAGGTATTTTTTTTTATTGGAATTGGGTTTCTTTCTCATTTTTTTTTTTTTTTTTCGTTTCTATTCTTCTTTCTATTTCTGAAAAAAAGAGGGCTTCAAAAATAAAGGATTTTTTCGTTCCAAATAGTTATGGATTTAATCGGTGGATAGGAGCATACTCTGGATTGGAATCGTGCCTTGGGAAGTACTACCTAATAATTTCTACCAACTGTAAGCCCAAATTAGTATTCTTTGTTTGTATATTATGTAAAAATGTCTGTTTGGATAATTTACATAATTTTCATTTCCATTACAAATCCGTTACGTATCTTGGTGTTTCTAACCATCCACTCGTTTTTGTTTAACCCGCCATTATGATAATACATGTATGTTAATATATATAAATGATACAATATGGTGATCTTTTGAGCCCGCTTCAAGTCAGGATGACTAATCAACCAATCTTGGGGTAAACGGTTTCT